TTAATCCTAATGATTCAATCTTATCAGAAGATACAAAAGAATGCAAATAAAAAATCCGAAAACTTTCCTTTTTGGTTATAATGCTAAAATATCAAGTCGGCTCATTCGTCTTGATGTTGATCATTACAGGCCTCTTGAATCTTCTATTTACCTTCTTTAAGATTTCTTATTTTTTGATTGCTTTGGAATGCGGATTTACTTTCTTTTTTATTATTGATAGGAATTCTCTTGTTAAGACCGCATGAACCTATTGAAACCTCAGATTCATACTAGAATGGCGATGACCTTCAAATTAAGTCCAAGGATTCTCTGAGTAAGAACCCTTGTACCCTCGCTTATTCAATGAATAGGAATGGATAGAATGATTAAAAATAAAAAAGGGGTTTGGGTTTGCCCTGTATCAAACTAAGCATGAACGGGAGTTTGAAAGAATAAAAATCTTTCAAACTCTTTGAAAATTTGTAGCCCGGCCACGAGGTCTGAATATTAAGTATGAATCATAGTTCTAATACTTCGTAATCTATTTCATATAGTTCGTGCTCCAAATATTCGAATGAATATCTGACGAAGAAAATCGCCTTTATGAAGATGACAGACCTATTCTCTGTACTATCAATAGGATCTATTTTAACAAGTCACACACTCATATTACGGAAATACAGAAACAAAGAAATTTCGCGGTCGAACTACCAAAATAGACCCAAAATACAAACCTAAACCTTTTGCTTTAGAGTGAAAAGCAAAGCTAGGACTTAGTTATTCTGATAAATCTAATTCATTGAAATTCCTTCCAGTAAAACAGAGGAATTATAAATCTCTAAAATAATAGATAGAAATATCGCAAATAAAGCCATTGCGACTCCCATCAATGGAGTAGTTCCCCATCCAGGAGCTACTTTACCATATTCCGAATTCAATGGTTTCAATAACCCCCCTACACCAGTTCGTTTTGGACGAGATCTAGAACTACCCTCAACGCTTTGTGTAGCCATAACTCCTATTTTGTATTCATTGAGATCTGTTGACTTTGTATACAATTTCGTTGTAAATAAATAATTTTATATCATAGATCCATGATCCATTGTGGTTTTGAAATTTTATAATAATGGAAACAGCAACCCTAGTCGCCATCTTTCTATCTGGTTTACTTGTAAGTTTTACGGGGTATGCCTTATATACTGCTTTTGGGCAACCCTCTCAACAACTAAGAGATCCATTCGAGGAACACGGGGACTAGTTGAAGTTTGAAGTAATGAGCCTCCAATATCGGGAGGCTCATTACTTCAATTTAGAAAATGAAAAATCATTTAATCTTTTTAGTTGGAACTTTAGGCGGTTCTCGAAAAAAGATGGCGAAAAAGATGATTCCTAGAGTTGAGACTAAGAGGAATGTATAAACCAATGCTTCCATAGATTTGATTGTGGTTTACAATTATAGCTTTCATACCTGTTTATTTGGAGTCGTATCCTGGATAAAATAAAGAAGGAGCAAGAATCAAAGACAAGTCGGCAATTCCGATCAAAAAATCCCCGGCGCCCTATGTCAAAAAGTGGAAGCGAAAGGTAACGGAGCAATATTGTATCAAACTACTTGTCTTCTTGTAGTTGGATCCCCAAGTTTTTGGAATGCTCCAAATTCCACTTGAGCATCCAAATCTGGATCAATACCAGCAAAAACATCTCTGAATAAGGTTCTAGCACCATGCCAAATGTGTCCAAAGAAGAAGAGAAGAGCAAACGAAGCATGGCCAAAAGTAAACCAACCTCTTGGACTACTACGAAAAACACCATCGGATTTCAAAGTCGCACGGTCTAATTCAAAGATTTCACCCAATTGAGCACGCCTTGCATATTTTTTAACAGTAGTGGGATCACTATAACTGACGCCATTGAGTTCGCCACCATAGAACTCAACAGTTACACCTACTTGCTCAACACTATACTTCGATTCTGCCCTTCGAAAAGGAACATCGGCTCTAACAATCCCGTCTCCGTCTACCAAAACCACTGGAAATGTTTCAAAAAAGGTAGGCATACGACGTACAAAAAGTTCACGCCCTTCTTTATCTCTAAAGATAGGATGCCCCAACCACCCAACAGCTATCCCATCCCCGTTATCCATTGAGCCCGCCCTGAATAACCCCCCTTTTGCCGGATTATTTCCAATGTAATCGTAAAAAGCCAATTTTTCAGGAATTTTAGACCAAGCTTCGGATAAACTTTGATTCTCGGATAGCCCAGCACCAACTCTTCGATATATTTCTTGCTGGAAGTATCCCTGATCCCATTGATAACGAGTGGGACCAAATAATTCAATGGGAGTAGTTGCGGAACCATACCACATAGTTCCAGCAACAACAAAAGCTGCAAAAAAGACAGCAGCGATACTACTAGAAAGGACAGTTTCGATATTTCCCATACGCAATCCTTTGTATAGACGTTGTGGCGGACGGACACTAAGATGAAAAAGTCCCGCTAATATGCCCAATGTCCCTGCTGCAATATGATGAGAGGCTATTCCTCCCGGAACAAAAGGATCAAAACCTTCCACACCCCACGCCGGATTTACAGGTTGGACTTTTCCGGTTAGCCCATAAGGATCGGACACCCATATTCCAGGACCATACAACCCTGTTACATGAAATGCGCCAAACCCAAAGCAAGCTACTCCTGAAAGAAATAAATGAATTCCGAAGATCTTGGGCAAATCCAAAGAGGGTTTTCCTGTACGTTCATCAGTAAATATCGCTAGATCCCAATATACCCAATGCCAAATAGCAGCCAAGAAGCACAAGCCAGAAAACATAATATGTGCCCCAGCCACACCTTCGTAACTCCAAATACCCGGATTCGTTACAGTCCCACCTGTAATAGTCCAACCACCCCAGGAATTGGTTATTCCTAACCGAGTCATAAAGGGTATAACGAACATACCTTGTCTCCACATTGGGTCGAGAACAGGGTCAGAGGGATCAAAAACGGCTAATTCATATAGAGCCATCGAACCAGCCCAACCGGCAACTAGAGCTGTATGCATTATATGGACAGCTAGCAAACGACCGGGATCATTCAATACGACGGTATGAACACGATACCAAGGCAAACCCATGGAAATACCTCTTTATCAACGAAAAATCACACTATGTAACTTTATTGCACTGGAAAACTATGCCATGGACCTCTCATTTTCAGTGCATTAGCTGAGAGAAAGTATTAATCTTTGTTCAAGGCTTTTATTTTAGTAGTAATAATGAAACAATTAGGTAGGGTCATATGAACAAAGAGAAGCAAATCTATTTTATACCCGATAAGTATCAATACGCAATGGGGGGTTTATACCCTTTTAGGCGGTCGAATCTATACATATTCGTTTATTATTCGAAAGTACCTATTCGTAAGAAATCTCCTTTCTTTTCTTCATTCTGTCTTCCTTGAATTTATTTATCCAATATAATATATGGATATCAAATATCTGGATAAATGGGATAAAAGACGAAATTATTAAAAGAAAGAAACGCATTATTACGCTTCCACATCAAAGTAAGATATAGTACTTTAATATTTTTTCTTTCATTTAATGCCTATTGGTGTTCCAAGAGTACCTTTTCGAACTCCCGGGGAAAACGATGCATCCTGGGTTGACGTATAGTGCGACTTGTCAGATAGAGTGGGTCATATGGTATTTCCCCATTCTCTCCCCCGATTGAGAAATCCTTTCGCTTCGCCCAAAAAATATTGATTGAATCATCCAAAATTTGGAGCGTGAAGTGCAATGAAAGAAAAAAAATTGAATTGTTGGGCGACATCCAAATTAATATTATCAATTAGAATCCAATTTATGGTTGGTTTGTTTGAACTAATAAAATGTAAAATGAGGTATCCAGGCTCCGTTTAGAAAAAACCCATTGATAATAATCTAGGATTCCTACTTGTATCATATGTATTATTTTTTTATTACATTCAAGTAATCTCCGCCTGTTAATCAGAATTACTTGAATAATATGATTAGTACGTAAAAGAGTTGACGGAAGACATGAAATTAATAGGAAAAAAACGAAGTTTTCGCAAAAAGACGCGGTAGTGGGAGCATTTGTTCTATATGTGCAAATCAAAATCGGGCGGATCTTTACTCGGAGTAGAGCAGCATAAACCTAAAAGAATTGAAGAAACCCATTCAGGAACAAGAGAATCCCATCGTGATTTAGATTGGATCTCGATGAAACAATACATCAAGGAGAAGTTAGTTCGATAAGTTTAGTAAATTGTTCGGTAAACAGGCCAAAATTTCTTGAAAAATGAAATAAAAAGTTTCTTCGTGAGAATAGAAAATTAGAAGGAGCCTCTTATAAAATATAAAAAACAAAAAGAACTAGGATCTACACATTGATTCTTAATTTATTTTTGTTGAACCGTATGCATCAAAAGGTGCATGTACGGCTCCTACAGGATTGAGGTTTATCCTAATCAACCGACTTTATCGAGAAAGATTACTTTTTTTAGGCCAAGTAGTTGATAACGATATCTCGAATCAACTCATAGCTCTTCTAGTCTATCTGAGTATGGAGAGTGATACCAAAGATCTTTATTTGTTTATCAACTCTCCTGGTGGATGGGTAATACCTGGAATAGCTATTTATGATACTATGCAATTTGTGCGACCGGATGTACAGACAATATGCCTGGGATTAGCCGCTTCAATGGGATCTTTTATCCTGGTCGGAGGAAAAATTACCAAACGTTTAGCATTCCCTCACGCTTGGCGCCATTGAGTTTTTTTTTTGAGAGAAAAAAACTATGCCTTCGCTATATGAAATATTTTTAAGTAATAATAGCATGGCACTTCGAATTCGATATCAAAAAATTGTATTCTTTTTTCAAAAACTATTACAAAAACATTCAATTATGTGTCGAAAGAGTAGTATGAAAAAAGGTAGTCCCGATTTGATATTATTTATTGGAAGCCCTTTTCAGTGTCACAAACCCCTTTTTTTCACACCAACAGGCTGTTTTGGCTATGTTAGAAAAGAATAGAAAAAAACAAGATTCGATGATTTTTTATAATTGGATTTGTTTTATTTGAAAAAAAAAGAAACTTTGGGATTGCTGAATCACAAATAAAAATTTTTTAAATAATAAATAATATAAGGTATAAAGCAACGGAGCCGTCATATTATTTTTGAACTCCTCAAAAAAAAGGAGGGTCAATTAGGTAATTATTAGATTATTTACCAATCTGGATCTGATGATAAACTCGATATTTTTCCTTTTTCTTTGGTGGTTTGTTGGAAGGTAAAAGTCAATTTTTTTATAGAGCCGTATGCAATGTGCAAACCCTGCCCGTACGGTTGATCAATTCTATCTTTTTTATTTCTTTTTAAATTCTTGCGCCTTAATGATGAAAAATCGAATAAAATAACCTTTTCTTTTCATTTTAAATTGATTGTGCTATATCATCAGGGTAATGATCCATCAACCTTCTAGTGTTTTTTATGAGGCACAAGCGGGAGAATTTGTCCTGGAAGCGGAAGAACTGCTGAAACTGCGCGAAACCATCACAAGAGTTTATGTACAAAGAACGGGAAAACCTTTATGGGTCGTATCCGAAGACATGGAAAGGGATGTTTTTATGTCAGCACCAGAAGCCCAAGCTCATGGAATTGTTGATCTTGTAGCGGTTGAAAAATAGCAAAGAGTCCACATAAATTATGATTTGCAATGTTTCATTAATATGAAATAGTTTTTAGATAGTTTTTTCTTTTTTATTTACTCAATTGAATATAAGTAAAGAAAAATAGATTCAAAGAATTCATAATCATCCGGTTAGGATCAATCTAAACCATCTTAATTCTATAGACCATAACCATTAAACCCTTCAGCATGCCAACCCTTAAACAACTTATTAGGAATACAAGACAGCCAATAAAAAATGTAACGAAATCCCCCGCTCTTAGGGGATGTCCTCAGCGCCGAGGAACATGTACTCGGGTGTATGTGCGACGCGTTCAGATCCTGGACTGGGACAAAAGAAAAGAATTCCAGTCTCAGTGATCGATACAGTATCAATGACTAGAATAGATTGGGGTTCCTACATCCATTCTCTTCTCTAAAAAAACAAGAAAAATCTTGTTATTGTGTTTATTGTGCACAAAATTGATGGTTTTCGTTGGGACAAACACGACCACTCCCTCTATTTTTCAATTTAAGATGAAAAGAATTAACCAATTCGTAGCAACTTATTATCCAGGGAATTTCTTTTTTCTTTTTTAAGCAGAAATATCAGCCTTAGACTCTTGCAAGAACGGACTAAGAGGGTCAAGCTAACCCAACAAATCTTCATAATTAAATACCGTTACTGTATTAAAGGTGGATCACCTTGTGAAAGGTCTAGTACTAGAGAATTCCATGGGTAGAGCCAAAGAATGTGAACTGTACAAGTTAACAAAAAAACGAAGAATCAAGAAAAGGGCTCCGGTGTATAGAGAGGACCTTACCGTTTTGAAAATAACCATATAAACGATGGAACCCACAATTTCTTTATCCATATCCATTTATATTGACTCTTTTCGGGGCATTTGATCAATGCCTCCTAAAAAACTCGTGGTTAGGAAGGTTATCGTAGCAAAAGCCGTTGGAATTTTTACTTTATACATTGGGGGAACCCCGTTTTGTTAATTATATAAGCTAGAAAAGGAAAAACTGAAAGAAAGGAAATCAATCAGTTATTCCTCAGAGTTTCATTTATTCCATTTATTCAATGACCAGAATTAGACGAGGATATATAGCTAGAAACCGTAGAACAAAAATGCGTTTATTTGCCTCAAGCTTTCGCGGGGCTCATTCAAGACTTACTCGAACTATTACTCAACAGAAAATACGAGCTTTGGTTTCGGCTCATCGGGATAGAGATAGGCAAAAGAGGGATTTTCGTCATTTGTGGATCACTCGGATAAATGCAGTAATTCGCGGGAGAGGGGTATCCTCTAGTTATAGTGGATTAATATATAATTTGTATAAGAGGCGGGTGCTTCTTAATCGTAAAATACTTGCCCAGATAGCTATATTAAACAGAAACTGTCTTTATATGATTTCCAATGAAATAATAAAATAGTGTTATTGGAAAGAATCGCTAAAAATACTTGAATCTTTAATCATAGAAGTACCTGAATAAGAAACTCCGGGAAGGTTGAGTAGAAATTTGTATTATACAATATGATAAAGTCGTTACAATGAGCAAACACGTTCAATAAAAAAAAGATTGATTCTTTTTTTTTACCATACTCAATTCACTCTTTTTCTTAATTTGAGTTCGGATTGGAAGTTTGATTCTATTGAAGAGTAAGCCTATTCATTTTATTGCGGGTTCTAAGCCCGGCAGTTCTAGCAGTCGACTCACCTCGTTCAAATTGTTTTTCATTATTAAGAAAAGGTAACAAAGATAAAATACGAGCTTGCTTGATAGCAATAGTAATTAACCGTTGTTGTTTTAAGGTCAATCGATTCACCCGTCTAGATAATATTTTTCCTTGTTCACTAATAAATCGACTAATTAAACTCATGTTTCGATAATCAATTCGATCCCCCGATTTGATCGGGGGCAAACGCCTACGAAAGGATCGCTTGGATTTATGAAGGAGTCGCTTGAATTTATGCATGTTTTCTTTCTTTTTTTTTTTTTTTAGAGAGATTCTATATATTCTATTTTTATATGTTATTGTTATTAATTATTAACTATAACATAGTTAACATATATTTAATATATCGTGTTTCAGGTTCCTTGAAGAAGTGACACACGGGTGATTGATTCGATCTACTTCTTTATTTCTCCGTGAATCCTATGTTTGTAACAATAGGGACAGAATTTTCTCAATTCCAATCGACCGGGTGTATTGTGTCTATTTTTTTGAGTAATATATCTGGAAATGCCTCTTGATTTTTTATTAACACGAATACCCTTTTCAACACACCCAGTGCATTCCAAAATAACCCTTACTCGGATATCTTTCCCCCTCGCCATGAACCTCCTTTTTTTCTATTCATTTAACTGTTTGATTTTTCGATCTAAATGGAAGTAAAAAGATGGAAGTTGCCAGCTTTAAATCCAATTATGATAGATTTCGTTGCAATCATGCAATCAATATATTAGTAACAATATAATAGTAATTAAGTAGTACAATTCCAATAATACAAAAGGTTTATAACTAGTCTAGGCAGTTCTCTTTAGATTTCGAATTGAAGTGGAGTATTTCATTTCATGAGTATCTTTATACTGTTATCCTAGCCATATTTCCATCTTCGGCACCACTTATTTAAGCGCCTTAGTCGAGTTCCTACTTTTACGGAGGTGGAATGCCTTCTTATTGTTTCTCTTTTATAACTTATTCGAATTCTTTCTACTAAATAACTAACATTTCGAATAATAACTAACATCTAATAATAGAAAGCCCTTAAATAATAAACAATATAATACATATTCTAATATAATACTAAATCTAAAAAATAAAATAATAAAACAAACAATACAATAGAGTAGGGAGGGGGGAAGTACGAGTCCCAGATATTGAATTCTATCTCTAATCTTCTTTACCCCTTCCTCTGCCAATAACTAGACCAATAAAATGACTCGAATTAGAATGAAAAAAAAGGGAATGTTAATGCATCGGGGAAAAAACGATTAATTTCTATCAATATACCTGCTAAAGATCCAAACCATAAAGTACTTAGTACTGGTGCCACGGAGAGATATGTTTTTAGATCTCGCATTTAAAATCCTCCTTCTTTATTGTAATACATAAGCAAAGTGCTGATATGATCAGATGTATATGTAACTAAGAACAGCCTGTATTTTTGTATTTGAACATGGACTCCCTAAGAGAAAAATAAAAAGAATTTATTTCAAGTTCTCTTTATCAATGTACGAAATAAAGAGAAAGATGTGGAAAACAAAACAGGGATTCTCTACAATAACACTGTAAATTAATTGAAAGGGGTGTAGCGCAGCTTGGTAGCGCGTTTGTTTTGGGTACAAAATGTCACAGGTTCAAATCCTGTCATCCCTACTTATTTCCTCTACTCTGAACAGTAACGAGAGATTCGTTGAGATCGATTCAAAATTGGACATAGATAGCCTTTACATTATATCATACTATTTGGATCATACTCTATAAGGGTAGTAGACGTAGACGCATACAAGATGTATTAGAGCTAGAAAAAGAATCCCTTTCCTTACAGTCGTTTTTTTTGTAAGAGAGCGCTCTTAGTTCAGTTCGGTAGAACGCGGGTCTCCAAAACCCGATGTCGTAGGTTCAAATCCTACAGAGCGTGATTCCTTTCTTGTTTTGTTAGGTCAAAATTACATGGCAATAATTGAACAGATTCTGAATTTGACTTTTGCCAGATTAAAGAAAAGGCGAGGTCAATCAACAAAATTGATCTTAATAAATATAAATCAAAGGTCCAACTGATCACCGCGTCTATATTGTAAATACGCAGTTACGAATAACCCAGCCAATGTAATAGGAATTAGACCTAAGACGATTCCAAAGAGAAAAACTTCAATCATTTTTATTCTTATTTTTTGAAAGGAGAAAAAGAGAGGTAATATCTATCCTTAAATATGAATCCGGATTACTCATGAATCTCGACGACCAAAGAATTGTAAATTCGCGCGGTAAGGAACTATAGAATAGATGGAATACTGAAGAAAAATTTCTTTATTATGAACTGTAAAAGTAATTTGAATTAAATTCAAGTTAAATAAGCCGTATCTTACTCAGACCAATAAATAGAACTGAAGCTATAGTTAACGCCGCTAGTAGAAAAGCGAAATAACTAGTTATCGTAGGCATGAAGTAGCTAAAGGAAATATTTTTTTTTAGACATATGTTTGTAAAGTATTTGCCTAAGTAGACTTTTTTAAGTCACTTACTGAATTATATGTTCAAATTTTTGAAAGATACGAGAATAAGCAAAAATACCAATTGAAAGAATTAATTCAAGTTCA